AAAATAGGTATTGTTATAGGATTAAACAAAGGGATTCGCAAATAAAAGCGCTAAGGCTACAACCAGTCCATAAATTGTTAAAGCTTCCATAAAAGCCAAACTAAGCAATAAAGTACCTCGTATTTTTCCCTCCGCCTCGGGCTGTCTCGCGATCCCTTCTACAGCTTGGCCCGCAGCAGTACCTTGACCAACCCCAGGTCCAATAGAAGCAAGACCGACGGCCAACCCAGCAGCAATAACGGAAGCGGCAGAAATCAGTGGATTCATGATAAGTTCCTCACACCAAAATAAGTAAATAGTTAATGATACGATCAACCAAGAAATTATGACTTAATTATTCCATCACTAAGATCTATACAGTCGAAGGAACTAAGAACTCTGAATTGAAGTAATAATATTATTGAATCATTAGAACTACTTCCATATTTCTTTTTTAGTTTCTATTCACATAATTTTTGTGAATCCATATGACTTTTTTCTTCCATTTCTTTCTTTTTTCAAAACCATTCAAATTTTTCGTTTTTTTTTTTTTCTTGATTGAATCTATTTATTCATTCAATATTCACTTTATTCATTGAATAAATATTTCATTCACAATTACAAACGAAAGGGAAGGACTTCTATTGGAATCCCTATCTAAATTCACAGTATTAGATATTAATTAGATATATTTTTACTTCATATATAACTAATTAATATCTAATATCACATATACATGTGTTTCTTCCATAACGTAAATCAACTATTCATATCTTACATTCAATCGGATTCTAGAATAATTCTTCGAAAGATTCACAAGAGTTGTCTTATAGCAATTAGATTACATACATCTAGTTCGGCACCTCCTTAATCCATTTTTTTTATAAATTGAACTCTTTTTTCTAGATTTTTCTTTTTTTATTCGACTACATGGGAACAATCAATCTACATGGACAAATTCCTTAGATCGAATCATTACATCGAAATAGTAGTATTTGATTGATCTAAGTTAATGTAATTTATTATTTATTCAAATTATCTTTTGGTCAATCGTTGAATTGGATGAAATCAACTTGAATGGGCATCATTCTATATAACAATAACATCTTTTTAAAGAATAGCACGCCACAATACTAACAATACTATAAGTAATAGTATCCAAATTATTATTTATTATTCAGATTATGATTACTAATAGCTTATAATTATGGTTACTAATATCTAATAATGTTGAATATTGGAATTAAATGAACAAAACAATATAAAGAGAATATTCATTGGCGGGGGTATAAATGGATCTAACTGGAATTTTAGGAAAAAGATCTTTTAGATCTCTTTCCTTTTTTTTACTTCCCTGTTTGTTGCAACTCCCTAATATCTATAAGATCTTAAGCTTTTTTTACTATTCCTCTCTAGATCGTATATATCTTATTTATATTATAGAATATATTATATAAATATAATAAATATAATTAAATATAATAAATATAATTTGTTATAATTTTGATTATATAATTGATTTATATATTATGTTCCCTAAGCAGATTATCTTGATCCGCGCATATATTGCGTAAGTCTTAAGCTAAAAAAAGCCTATTTCGAAAACTAGTCAATGATGACCCTCCATGGATTCGCCTATATAAGCCGCAGCTAAAGTTGCAAAAATAAGAGCTTGAATACCGCTTGTAAATAATCCAAGTAACATGACAGGTATAGGAACCACTGAAGGTACTAAAGAAACAAGAACAACAACTACTAATTCATCAGCTAATATATTTCCGAAAAGTCGAAAACTAAGTGATAAGGGTTTTGTAAAATCTTCTAAGATATTAATGGGTAAAAGGATTGGAGTTGGTTGAATGTATTTACCGAAATAACCTAATCCTTTTTTGGTAAGACCCGCATAGAAATATGCTACTGACGTGAGTAAAGCTAAAGCAACGGTAGTATTTATATCATTTGTAGGTGCGGCTAATTCCCCATGAGGTAACTGTATGATTTTCCAAGGTAAAAGAGCACCTGACCAATTCGAAACAAAAATAAATAGAAACAAAGTTCCAATAAAGGAAACCCATGGACCGTATTCTTCTCCAATCTGAGTTTTGCTCACGTCTCGAATGAATTCAAGGACATATTCGAAGAAATTCTGACTGTCAGTAGGAATGGTTTGTGGATTACGAACAGCTATAATGGCTGAACCTAATAAGATAGCAATTACAACCCAAGAAGTAATAAGTACTTGGGCATGGACTTGAAAACCTCCTATTTGCCAATACAAATGTTGGCCAACTTCCACACCAGATATATCGTATAACCCTTTTAGTATGTTGATAGAACATAATAGAACATTCATATTGCCCTCTGAAAGAAATAGAACTTAAAAAAAAAAGAATTATTTTGATTCAACCATCTATTTTTGACTTGCCTACTTGAATTATATATTTTTGATATCAACTAATCACATATCCTAAGTTACTTGTATCTCTTTTGCACGATTAAAGAATCGTAACCGATTTCATAA